TCCACCTTGTTGCAATAGAAATGAACAAGAACAAATAAGTTTTAGCTAATGTAATAAAGATACCGATTATTATTCCAAAAACTTGACTTCTTTTAGTTATGTCCAAAATCTCAGGAACTAATATGTATGGAATAGAAAGATTCCAACCCCCCAAGTAAAGAACTGTTACAAATAATGAAGAAACTAGTAGATTTAGATACGAAGCAACGTAAAATAAACCAAATTTGATACCTGAATATTCGGTTTGATAACCTGCTACCAATTCCTCTTCTGCTTCTGGTAAATCAAAAGGTAATCTCTCACACTCGGCTAGAGAAGAAATTAGAAAAACGATAAACCCTATAGGTTGACGCCACAAATTCCACCCCCAAAGACCATATTTTGACTGGGCTTCAACTATATCAACTGTACTTAAACTGTTAGATAATCATAGTCGACGCTAACATCACTGTTCCCGTCGCTATTACAGAACCGTACATGAGATTTTCACCTCATACGGCTCCTCATAGGTCACAAAAAAATCTAAAGACCTTTCAACATTTTTTATCTTGATGTGTTTGTAGGATCGATAGAGAGTCAAACTCTTATCTTATCCTAAGGCCTAGAATTAGACCAATGGAATTCTGTCTGCTAGATTTATAATAAAAAAGTGCTTCTGAATTGATCTCGTCTTTTAAGAATTTGCATTTTTCTTTGTTGATTAATAACTTTATCCTTGAATAAAAAAAGACTTTTTAAAGGAATATCACATATATATTTCAACCTATCATTTTCGATTACGAAAAATAAGTAGACATTGCATAAAAAAGAATTTTATTTCTCTAAATAAAAAAAATACAAATAGTTATGAATAAAAAAAAAGATCTCTTTTTGCAATTCTAGTCTTTCTATTTTATTTCGTTCCTATTCTCCTTTCTCAGAAAAAAAAGGGACATTACCCAAAGTAAAAGATTTCTTCGTTCTTGATAGTTATTTACTTAATCGGTGGATAGGAACATACTCTGGATCGAAATCGCGGGGAGTACTTCTTAATTATTTCTACCAACTTAAAGCCCCAATTCGAATTACTTTTCTATAAAGAAATATCCAGTTGGATATTTTACAGAATCTCCATTACTAATCCTTTGTGTATCTTGGTCTTCCTAACCATCCACTCGTTTTTTTGAATCTCCCAATTAGGGTAATACATCTATACTAAATAGATAGTAAAAACCCCATACAGTTGATCTTTTGAACCCGTTTCAAGCGATGATGACTAATCAACCAATCTTGGGGTAAACAGTCTCCACTGCTTATGTTTTAATTCTTGTACATAGGAAATGAGATTGAATTCCTTTAACAGCAAATTTGAAAGCCGTTTTATTTCACTCATATAACTATCTGGTTTAGTTTATCAACCCCCATGATGAATAAAAATAAAAAAAATCAAAAATAGATATAGATATTCAATGCATTTCACTTTCTTGCTAGAAAGAAAACTTTCTATAAAGAAAATAAATAGGGGAAATTTGATGTCTCACCGAATCACACGTAGAGATATTGATAATACACATAGAGTTAATGGTATTTCATAACTAATTGATTGAGCAGCAGCCCTTAATCCACCTAAAAAGGAATATTTATTATTTGATCCATATCCCGACATAAGAAGTCCAACGGGAGCAAGACTTGAAACAGCGATCCATAAAAAAACACCAATACTGAGATCGGCTAGAATAAGGCGATAACTAAAAGGAATTACTGAATAACTTAGTAAAATGGATATGACTGCTATGGATGGCCCGATACTGAATAAACGAGTATCTCCTCTAGATGGAAGAAGATTCTCTTTGAAAAGTAGTTTTGTACCATCTGCTAGAGCTTGAAGAATTCCCAAAGGCCCAGCATATTCGGGTCCAATACGTTGTTGTATTCCTGCAGATATTTCTCTTTCTAACCAAACAATTACTAGTACACCTAGTGTGATTCCTAATACAAGAGTGAAAATAGGTACGAGTATCCATATGATCCCATACACTTCTTTTAAGGATTCCAATCTGGAAAAAGAATTGATAGCTTGTATTTCTGTTGTATCAATTATCATTTCAACGATCAACTTCTCCCATAATGATATCTATGCTACCTAGTATCGTCATAATATCAGCCAATTTCATTCTTTTAACTAACTGAGGAAGAATTTGCAAGTTGATAAAACCCGGTGGTCGAATTTTCCATCTCCAAGGAAAAACACTCTGATCTCCTATCAGAAAAATTCCCAATTCTCCTTTTGGTGCTTCGGCTCTTACATAAAGTTCTTGCTTAGACAATTCAAAAGTTGGAGAAGGTTTTTTACTAATAAATCGATAGTCAAAATCATTCCATTCAGGGTCTTTTATTCTACCAAAGCGTCGAATTTCTAAATTCTCATAGGGTCCCCCTGGAATTCCTTCCAGAGCCTGTTGGATAATTTTTATGGATTCTGTCATTTCACTGATTCGTACTAAATACCGAGCTAATGAATCCCCTTCTTTTTGCCATTGAATCTCCCAATCAAATTCGTCGTAAGACTCATAACGATCAATTTTACGAAGATCCCACTGTATTCCGGAAGCTCGTAGCATTGGGCCTGATAAACCCCAATTTAGTGCTTCTTCTGCGCCAATAATGCCTACGCCTTCAACTCGTTCTAAAAAAATAGGATTCCGCGTAATAAGCTTTTGATATTCAGCAACCCCGGTTAAAAAATAATCGCAAAAATCCAAACATTTATCTATCCAGCCATGAGGTAGATCAGCAGCTACTCCTCCGATACGAAAATAATTATGCATCATGCGCATACCGGTAGCAGCTTCGAACAAGTCATATATTAACTCTCGTTCTCGAAAAATATAGAAGAAAGGGGTCTGTGCCCCAATATCTGCCATAAAAGGGCCAAGCCATAACAAATGAGAAGCAATACGACTTAACTCCAACATAATAGCTCTGATATAGCTAGCCCTTTTAGGTACTTGAATATTACCTAGCTGTTCGGGTCCATTTACGGTTATTGCTTCTGTGAACATAGTAGCTAAATAATCCCAACGCGTTACATAAGGCAAATATTGTATAATTGTTCGATTTTCCGCAATTTTCTCCATCCCTCGATGTAAATAACCCAGTATTGGTTCACAATCAATAACATTTTCACCATCGAGAGTAATAATCAGTCGAAGAACACCATGCATTGATGGGTGGTGAGGGCCCATATTGACTATCATGAGGTCTTTTCTTGTAGTTGGTGCAATCATAAGTTTTTTCCCGAGTTGTTCTTCCATGCATTGCTGAAAGTAAAAAGAAGTTCATCAAAAATTAAACGACTAAGCTCAAATGGTATCACGCTTCAAATTAACGAGTTTTTATCTCTCGAATATTTAACTCACTAATTAATTCTTTATAGCGTCTTCTATTTTTTTTTGACAAATAGGCCAGCAGTCGTTGGCGTTTTCCCAAAATTTTCCGCAAACCTCTCTGGGATGAAGAGTCTTTTTTGTGCAATTCCAAATGTGAAGTAAGTCTTCTTATCTTAGTGGTAAAACTAAATACTTGAAATTCAACAGACCCTCTGTTTTCTTCGTTTTCTTTTTGAGAAATAACCGAAATGAATGAATTTGTTACCATAAAAAAATCCCCTTTCCCTTTTTACAGATATGGATTTTATTGATCAGTAATAATAATGCCATTAATTGGAATCTGGTATATACAATAATCTAATCCAAATTTCTTTATGAAATCCTAATTTTCGGAATTCAAATCAATTAATCCAATTTCTAATTGGATTTAGATAGGGATAGGAAAGGATTGGTACATTTTTGCATCGAAGAATTTAGACCTAAAACAAAGAAGGTTCTGTTGATTCATTTCGAGATCTAATCGAGACATTATTCATTTCCTATTGGATATTAGAATGAAATGTGAGACAAGACATGTGATCTATGTATTTGTTTGCTTTGATATACCCTATATATATATTTTATATTTTGATATACCCTATTATATATATAGGGTATAGAATATATAGAAAAAGTGTATTATCCACGAAATGTCAAAATTTCAATCGTGGATACAGATGTATTCTTAACATACTGAAACGACTGCCATTATTGGTATCAAACCAATAACGATTCATACAAGCTAAATCCTCTAATCGATAATTAGGCCAAAGAAAGAGCTTTAATTTCATTAATTGATTTTTCTCTCTATCAAAATGGTTACTGTCATGCGAAACTTGGCTGCTGTCTTTTACGTCCTTTGCATTCCAAAATACTGGATTTCTATCTTCACCATTTCTATTCTTTGAATTAAAACAACTTCGAATTCTCAACTTTCTACGACGTCTAAACGATAAAATATTTTCAGGAACAAGCAAATCCAAATGATTTTTGTCTCTATTTTCAGTTATTCTTTGGTGTGATGAAATAGTTTCATCAAAATTCTTCTTAGAAACATATCTTTGTTCTTGGTATTTTTGATTAGTTTGGTGCTTACTCTTATGAACCAATGAAATACCTATGGTTTGATACATAATAAATTGTGCATCGTTTTTTCCAAACAGACGAATGGGTTCTATAATCAATATTCCCTTTTTCATCAATTGGCTAAGAGTTAAATTCTTCTCAATCAGCATTATATCCAAACTCATTTCTCTATTTTGAATCGAGGGTATAGTAATTTGGGTTGGATCTATCAGTCTAAGCAGGAGACAATATACCTTGACATTATTGATCAGTCTTTGATTCAAAGTATCGTCCCATCTCAATTGAAAAAGCAAATAACGTTTCAGGAAGAAATCTAGTTCTGCTCTCGCGCTGCTTTTGTATTGTTTTTTCTTTTTCCCCTTTTTCATGTCTGATCTTGCATAATTTTCTTCACTATCTTTTTGTTGTGAGAGAACGGATCCAAGATTTCCTGGACTTGTGGGTTCTTTTTCTCCTTGATTTCGATGCTTTTTATTCGATGGTATCAAAAAACTTCCTTTTTGCTTTTGATTTATTTTTTTATTTTCACTACTATTTTCATTTTTATTGAAATTTGAAAGAAGTAATTTGCTTGGTATAAACCAAGGTTTCCTTTTATATGCATTATAAAGTAACACAAATTCTGGGAAGAACCAAGGTTCCAAATTCGCTATGTGACACTTTAGCATTTTTTCATTCATTCCCATCCAATCAAAAAATACTTTGTCGGAGTTTGGTGGATTGATTTCTGGAATCATAAGGTAAAAAAGATTTTTTTTAGGAATTATTTGAGTATTTTGATTCCCATTGCTGACCCAGGCCTCAATATCGCCTTTTTGTTTAAGATCAAAATTGAGAATGTTCCAATCAAAATATTTTCTATCGACCGTTTTTTCCATATATAGAATATCGACTTTTCCTAGATAATTATCGATAGGGATGTTCCTCAGTATATTTTCTTTATGCGTGTTATAAGAAATCTCTTGCTTCTTACGTCCTTGAAACGGAGATCTATAAAAAAAGTATTCCGTTTTATTTTCATAATTAAGAAATTTATATGATAAAAGATCATATTTATAGTATTTTTGCAAATTCTCTTTTCTTTTTTGATTAGATAATGAATATACTTCAATTTGTTTTTGTTTTTTGAAATCAATTAATTGGTCTTTTTCATATGAATGCCTTTTGCTAAAATTTTCCTTTTTAGCTATACGACGCTGATGAACTGTATTGCGCCATTTTTCTGGTATTAATCTATACCATCTGCTCTGAGATAAATTGTATTGATAATATCCTCTTAACCACTTTTTCCATTGATTCATTTCATAACTCGGAAGTTTCTTATCCCCTAATTTCGAATCAACCATTCCTTGTGTTTCAAAAGAATCCTTTATTTCAGGCGGGGGGATTCCTTGAGATTGAAGAACAGCTCTTAATTTATACGAGTTACTAACTTGGATTTGTGATAATTTGAAAAAGACATATGCTTGTGACACGTAGGATAAGTCATAAAAAATAGGTGAATTTTTTTGACTATTACTAATATTATCAAGTGACTTTTTTATAGTCGAAATAAATGGAATTAGATTTTTCTTAATTTTATTAATTCTTTCTTGTTTTCTTTCATTATTGTAAATGGATTTATCAATAATTTTTTTTGTTGATTCAAGAAAAAGTTCTGTATTCATTCTGGGAATATTAATGATACATAAAAATATATCTGTGTAGATTCTTTCAATGAAAAATTTCAAAAAAAGAGGTAATTTAGAGATTAATTGAGCATTTCTTTTTTTTAATATTGGCCATTTTTCGAATCTTTTAGCATTATAACTTGTTTTTTTAAGACTAATATTATTTATTCTTGGAGTTACTTTTTTTTGCTCTTTTATAATTCTTTCTATTTGATTTTGAATTGTACTTGTTCTAGTAGTCAAATCCTTGATTTTTTTTTCTGTTAATGAAGAATTTGTCCAATTCGTAGATGCAATTTCACTAAACGATTCGTGAATTAGCTGATTGCTTATTATAGAATCTTTTTCTTCTTTAATTTCACTTGATTCATATACTTCTCCTCCTGTTAATCGAAATAACAGAATTTTGGAAAGTTCTTTTATTATTCTTTTTATAAAAATAACACTTTCGATAACCCATTCTTTTGTTTCTTTTAAAACTTTTCGAAGTAATTTTATTTTTCTTTTAAAAGCTATTAGAACTCGAGAAGACTTCTTTTTAAATTTTCCAATTTTTTTTTCAATTTCCTTAAAAATGGGTTTAAAAAAGGAAGGTCGTTTTCGGGGCGAACCAAAAGGAAGTTCAGTTTCCATTCCCCAAACTGTTAAAAAACAAAAAGCATCTTTTTCTTTTTTCTTTTTCATTAAACCTTTCTTAGATGATCGTAGTTTCGATTTGTGCCAAGGTTTCAGACGGAAAGGAAATAAGATTTTTATCTGAATACCGTCTGTCAACCAATTTTTCGGAAATTCTGTTTCGGATAATGGAACACCATTATAGGTACATTTAACATGCATCTCTCTATTCCATTCCTGTAAATCCTCAAACCATTCGGGAAATTGAAATAGGAGCATGCGTCCACTATTTTTTGCAATTAGCAATGAAGGTAATACAATATATTTTCTAAAAATAGATTGAGTTAGTAACATGCAACCTCTTATTACTTGTGTAACTGGAATGGTATCCCAGGCCTCTGCTATCTGTATTCGCTCTTTCTCCGTTCTTTCCTTCGTCTCTTTTTCTTCTTCTCTTTTTCTTTCTTCTTCGGTATACTCTACAATTTTGAATGCTTCCCCTTTCCCCACCCAATTTCTAAAAATTACTTTAATCAGCCCGGAGATATCAAAAGAAAAAAGAGGGGATTTTTCTATTCTGTCCAAAAAAAGAGGGGAATGTGCGTTTGCTTGAAACAATTCCCAAATAACTATTTTACGTCTTTGAGCCCGCATAGAACCTTTGATTAGACCTCGCCGAAAATCAGATTGTTGTGAATAACGTATCAAAGCCATTTCATCTG